TGATGAGAATGAACAAGAATGCTTACCTAAAAAGTATGATCCTTTGTTGAATGGATCATATCGCGGAAGAATAAAGAAATTAGAATCAGAATCAACTAGGAACGATTCAATCATTTCCGCAAAAGGTTCACTAGAAAAAATTTGGAAAAATAAGATACACAGTCTTATTACTAATGATTCTCGAGAATTTGAACATCAAATGGATCCGTTTGACGGAGAATCTTTATCGGCATATATGACTCATTCCTTAACCTCAATCAGTAAATTGTCTTTGGAATTAGTATCTATTTTCCATTTTGAGGATCTTGCTTTATTGACAGAACAAAAAAGAATTGATTTTGAAAATCAAACGAAACGGTTGAAATTTCTATTCGATGTAATTACAGCTGACGCAAATAATCAAACCATTGAAAATAAATTTATTGAAATAGAAAAGATCGACAAAAAGATTCCTAGATGGGTATACAAATTGATATCCGAGGAGGATTATTTGGCACAACAAGAACAACAGGAAGAAGAAAATGAGGAAGAAGCACCACTGGATTTTGGAATTCGTTCGAGAAAAGGCAGACGTGTAGTAATTTATACTGATAAAAATCAGAATCGGGATCAGGATCCCAATCCTAATACCGATAATACTACTACCGAGAACGATAATAGTGATACGGGGGAAGAAATAGCTTTGATACGTTACGCGCAACAATCAGATTTTAGTCGGGATCTGATCAATGGATCCATACGCGCTAAAAGACGTAAAATAGTTCTTTGGGAAATGTTACAAGCAAATGCGCATTCCCCACTTTTTTTAGATCAAGTAGCAAAAATGGTTTCTTTTGATCTCTTTGATGATCTTCGTGAAACAATGAATCTTATTTTTAGGAATTGGATAACAAAGGAGCCAGAATTACAAATTTTGGATTCTGAAGAGAAAGAGGACAGAGAAAAACTGATAAAGATAAGGGAGGAAGATGAACGGATAATAATATCCGAAACTTGGGATAACGTTATGTGTGCCCAAGCAATAAGAGGCTGTATGCTAGTAACCCACTCATTTATTAGAAAATACATTATATTGCCTTTATTAATAATAGCTAAAAACATTGGGCGTATATTATTATTTCAGCTCTCTGAGTGGGATGAGGATTTTAAGGACTGGAATAGAGAAATGCATGTTAAATGCACCTATAATGGTGTTCAATTATCAGAAACAGAATTTCCTCAAAACTGGTTAAAGGATGGTATTCAGATAAAGATCCTATTTCCTTTTTCTCTAAAACCTTGGCGCGAATCTAAGGCAACACCCTCTACTGGAGGTCTAATGAAAGAGAAAAAAAGAAAAAATGACGATTTTTGTTTTTTAACAGTTTGGGGAATGGAAGCGGAACTCCCTTTTGGTCCCCCTCGAAACCGACCTTCTTTTTTTAAACCCATTTTTGAAGAACTTGACACAAACATTCGAAAGGTGGAAAACCAAAGTTTTGTTTTCAAAGAAAAAACAAAAGACTTTTTAAAGAAAAAAACGGGATGGGTTACAAAAATCGTTTTATTGAAAAATAAAATAAGGAACTTTTTTACAAAAGTAAACCCCAATTTATTATTCGGATTGAAGAAAGTATATGAACCAAGTGAGAATCAAAAAGATTCCATAATTAGTAATAAGATTACCCACGAATCGACTGTTCAAATTCCATCCAGCAATTGGACAAATTATTCACCGATAGAAAAAAAAATGAAGGATCTGTCTGATAGGACAATCACAACCAGGAGTCAAATAGAACGCATCACAAAAGACAAGCAAAAAGGATTTCTAACTTCAGATATAAATATTCGTTCTAATGAGACAAGTTGTAATGCTAAAAGAACGGAATTGCAGAAAGATATTTTACGGATAGCAAAAAAAAGAAGTATCCGATTCATCCGTAAATTACACTCTTTTGTGAAATCTTTCATTGAAAGAATATACCTAGATATCTTTCTATGTACCATTAACATTCCCCGAATTAATCTACAACTTTTCTTTGAATCAATAAAAAAGATTCTCAATAAATCCATTTCTAATGATGAAAGAAATAAAGAAAAAATTGATGAAACAAATCAAAATACAATTCACTTTATTTCTACTATAAGAAATTCGTTTTCTAATAGTAATCTTAATAATAAATCAAAGATTTATTGGGATTTCTCTTTATTGTCCCAAGCATATGTATTATATAAATTATCACAAACCCAAGTGATTAAAAGGTATCAATTGAAATCTGTACTTCAATATCACAGAGCATATCCTTTTCTGAAGGATAGAATCAAGGACCTTTTTGGGACACCAAGAATAGTTCATGCCAAATCAAGGCCTAAGAAACTTCCTATTTCGAGAATAAATGCATGGAAAAACTGGTTAAGGGGTCATTATCAATACAATTTATCTCAGACTAGATGGTCTGAATTAGTACCGAAAAAATGGCGAGAGAAATTCAATCAACGTACGATTAAAAATAAATACTCAAGAAAATTGAATTCATCTGAAAAAGAAAAAAACCAACAAGCTCATTACGCGAAAGAAATTTCTTATGTAGTGGATTCATTGTCGAGTCAAAAAGGAAAATTGAAAAAAGACTACAGATATGATCTTCTATCACATAAATATATTAATTCCAATTATGAGGATAGGGAGTACTCAGATATTTCGAGATTATCATTACAAATAAATGGGGATCGAGAAATTCCATATGATTACAATAGACAAGAATCCGATTATGTACTAGTTGGTTTACCTATTAGTGATTATCTAGGAGAAGAATATTTTATTGGCGTAGATAAAAATTCGGATAGAAAATATTTTGATCGGAGGATTCTCCGTTTTGACCTTAGAAAGGATCTTAATATTAAGACCCAGATCAATAGGGATACAGAGACCAACATGAATAAAAACGGAACTAATAATTATCCAGCAATTGGTAAGAAAAATCCTTTTTCTCTCCCGATTCATCAAGAAATCAATTCATCCAAGAAAAAAAAACAAAAATTTTTTGATTGGATGGGAATGCGCGAAGAAATTTTATATCGTCCGATATCGAATCTGGAGCCTTGGTTTTTCCCAGAATTTGTGCTACGTTACGATGCATATAAGAGTAAACCACGGATCATATCAATCAAATCTCTTCTTTTAGATTCTCAGAAAGACGAGCGAAATGAAATAATTAGTAAAACAAAAAACATCAACAAAAAAAATCAAAAAAAAGATCTATCTAATCAAAAAAAACATCTTGAAGTAGAGAATCAAGAAAAAGAGGATTTTCGACAAGTAGATCTTAGACCCAATCCAACAAATCAAAGGGATCCTATTGTATCAGATACACGAAACCAACAAAAAGATATTGAAGAGGATTCCGTGGGATCAGGCGTTAAAAAACGTAGAAAAAAAAAGAAATTCAAGAGTAAGAAGGAAGCAGAATTAGACTTTTTTCTAAAAAAATATCTCCTTTTTCAATTGAGATGGGATGAGCTTTTGAATAAAAAAATGATGACTAATATTAAGGTATATTGTCTCCTGCTTAGACTGAAAAATCTAAAGGAAATCGCAATATCCTCCATTGAAAGAGGAGAGATGTGCCTGGATTTAATGCTAATGCAAAAAGATCTATCTCTTAGGGAATTGATAAAAAAAGGAATATTCATTATCGAACCGATTCGTTTATCTAGAAAATGGGACGGAAAATTGATTATGTATCAAACCATAGGTATTTCATTGGTCGCTGAGAATAAGGATCCAATTAATATAAGATGTCGAAAAAAAGGATATGCTGATGAGAATTCTTTCAATAAATCCGTTAGACAACAAGAAAAAATGCTTGTAGATAGAGACGAAAATGATTATGATTTGCTTGTTCCTGAAAATATTCTATCTCCTAGACGTCGTAGAGAATTGAGAATCCTAATTTGTTTTAATTCCGGGAATGAGAGTGCTGTGGATGGAAATTCAGTATTTTACAATAACAAGAATGTGGAGAGCTGTAGACAATTTTTGGATGAGGACAAGCATCTTGATACAGATGCAAAGAAATTTATGAAATTGAAATTTTTTCTTTGGCCCAATTATCGATTAGAAGATTTAGCTTGTATGAATCGCTATTGGTTTGATACCACTAATGGCAGTCGTTTCAGTATGTTAAGGATTCATATGTATCCACGATTCCTAATCAGTTGGTGGTAGATTTCGTATTTATCACGTGCCATATTCGGTATCTGAAGTCCGATAGATGTGTACATCTGTTATGTTAGATTATATTCTGATACACGATATTGATTTGATAACGTATCCATTGTATCTAGGAATCCGTTGCCGGGCTCTTCCTTCTTAAGTACAAAGAAAAGTTTTATTTTGTGAATGCAGAAAAGTATCATACCTTTCTATCCAAATCAAATTGGGAATTCCAATTTGATTTGGATAGAAAAAAGCAGGATATAAATAAATCCAGATTATTATTGTGTCTACCAGTCGATATCGAAATGGATAGCATTATTATTATTACCGATCAGTAAACTCCATGGAAAAGAAAAAAATAAATAAAAAAGAATTTTTTATGGTCAAAAATTCATTTATCTCGCTTATTCCGCAAGAAGAAAAAGAAGAAAACCGGGGATCTGTTGAATTTCAAGTATTCAGTTTCACCAATAAGATACGGAGACTTACTTCACACTTGGAATTACACAGAAAAGATTATTTATCCCAGAGAGGTTTACGAAAAATTCTAGGAAAACGTCAACGGCTGCTGGCTTATTTGTCAAAGAAAAATAGAGTACGTTATAATAAATTAATTGGTCAGTTGGATATTCGGGAGCCAAAAACTCGTTAATTTTCATTTTAAGAGTTCTTTGAATTTTTTCGGTTCTTAGATTTGAAATTTTGATAAACCTTGTTTCGAGCAATTCATGGAGTAATGAATCGGAGAAGAAAAGATATGACTGTACCAGCTACAAGACAAGACCTTATGATAGTTAATATGGGTCCTCACCACCCATCAATGCACGGTGTTCTTCGCCTGATCGTTACTCTCGACGGTGAAGATGTTATTGACTGTGAACCCATATTGGGTTATTTACATAGAGGGATGGAAAAAATTGCAGAAAACCGAACAATTATACAATATCTGCCTTATGTAACACGTTGGGATTATTTAGCTACTATGTTCACAGAAGCAATAACAGTAAATGGGCCCGAACAATTGGGAAATATTCAAATACCTAAAAGAGCCAGCTACATCAGAGTAATTATGTTAGAGCTGAGTCGGATAGCTTCTCATTTGTTATGGCTTGGTCCATTTATGGCGGATATCGGTGCACAAACACCCTTTTTTTATATTTTCAGAGAGAGGGAATTGATATATGATCTATTCGAAGCTGCTACAGGTATGCGAATGATGCATAATTATTTCCGTATAGGAGGAGTTGCTGCTGATCTACCTTATGGCTGGATAGATAAATGTTTAGATTTCTGCGATTATTTTTTAACAGGAATTGTTGAATATGAAAAGCTTATTACACAGAATCCTATTTTTTTGGAACGAGTTGAAAGAGTGGGCATTATTAGTGGGGAGGAAGCCATAAATTGGGGTTTATCAGGACCCATGTTACGAGCTTCCGGAATAGAATGGGATCTTCGTAAAGTTGATAATTATGAGTGTTATAATGAATTTGATTGGGAAGTCCAATGGCAAAAAGAAGGAGATTCATTAGCTCGTTATTTAGTCCGAATTAGTGAAATGAAAGAATCCATAAAAATTATTCAACAGGCTCTAGAAGGAATCCCTGGGGGGCCCTATGAAAATTTAGAGGTTCGGCGCTTTGATAAAGTCAAGGATTCGGAATGGAATGATTTTGAATATAGGTTTATTAGTAAAAAGCCTTCGCCTACTTTTGAATTGGCGAAACAAGAACTTTATGTGAGAGTAGAAGCACCAAAGGGAGAATTAGGAATTTTTCTGATAGGAGATAATAGTGTTTTCCCCTGGAGATGGAAAATTCGTCCACCCGGTTTCATCAATTTGCAAATTCTTCCTCAACTAGTTAAAAGAATGAAATTGGCCGATATCATGACGATACTAGGTAGTATAGATATCATTATGGGAGAAGTTGATCGTTGAAATGATAATTGCTACGACAGAAATACAAGCTATCAATTCTTTTTCTAGATCGGAATCCTTATCCTTAAAAGAGGTCTACGGACTCATATGGCTGCTTGTACCTATTTTTACTCTTATATTGGTAATTATAATAGGGGTACTAGTGATTGTTTGGTTGGAAAGAGAAATATCTGCGGGGATACAACAACGTATTGGGCCTGAATATGCCGGCCCATTGGGAATTCTTCAAGCTCTAGCGGATGGAACCAAACTGCTTTTCAAAGAAGATCTTCTCCCATCTAGAGGAGATATTAGTTTATTCAGCCTCGGGCCGTCTATAGCGGTCATATCAACTCTACTAAGTTATTTAGTAATTCCTTTTGGCTATCACCTTGTTTTAGCTGATCTCAGTATCGGCGTTTTTTTATGGATTGCCATTTCAAGTATTGCTCCTATTGGACTTCTTATGTCAGGATATGGCTCGAATAATAAATATTCCTTTTCAGGTGGTCTACGAGCTGCCGCTCAATCTATTAGTTATGAAATACCATTAACTCTATGTGTATTATCAATATCTCTACGTGTGATTCGTTGAAACATGAACTTTTATCCCCCCTTTTATCCCCTTTCCTTTTTAAGGGGGTTGAATGTATTGAATACATCTCTTCAGCTTTTATTCATCATTCGATTCGGGTTGATAAACTGAACTAGATAGTTATATGAGTGAAATAAAACAGCTTAGAAATTCGCAGTAAGAAGATTGAATCTCATTCCCTATGTACGAGAGTAAAGTCGAAGTAAACATAAGCAGTGCAAACGATTTACCCCAAGATTTAGATTGGCATCATATCTTGAAGCGGGTGCAAAAGATCCACTATGTATGGACGTTCTACTATTGTCTTGTATGTATTACCATACCGGGGATCAATCAAAAATGAGTGGACATTTAGGAACACCAAGGTACACAAAGGATTAGTAATGGAGATAATATAACGTGTCAAAAGAGGTATTTCCTCATTCATAAAACGAATCAAAATGGGCTTTAAGTTCGTAGAAATGATCGAGCAGTACTTCCCTATGATTCCGATCTAGAGTATACTCCTATTCACTCATTAAAGAAATAACTATCAGGAACGAATTAATCCCTTATTTTCTTTTCGAGTACCTTCCTTTGAGAAAGAAGAACTGGAATAAAAGAAATAGAATACTATTCTAGGAAAAATGAATAATAAAGGATCTTTCTTTATTCTTTCTTTCCTCTACCCATATTCAGACATACGGAATTCTTATCATTATTCATGAACTAGTATAGTATACCTAATTCTTTTCATAATAGAGGGGTATGGGTCGAAATATCTATTAATACAGCGAGTATTTTATTGAAGGATTAAGTTATTACTGAACAAAGAGAAATCAAAATCATAAAGGATAAGATCAATTCAGAAGCGCTTTTATTTATTATTTTCTAGCAGACAGAATTCGATTGGTCTAATTCAGGACTCCCCGCTGCATCTTTATTTATTCTATATAACCTAGAATGAGATGCTGAGTGAATTAATTTAATTTAATACCAAACAAACCAGTCCTTAGATTTATTTGTGACCATAAAGGAGCCGTATGAGGTGAAAATCTCATGTACGGTTCTGGAATAGCAATGAGAACAGTGATGTTTTCATCGACTATGATTATCTAATAGTTCAAGTACAGTTGATATAGTTGAGGCACAGTCAAAATATGGTTTTTGGGGATGGAATCTGTGGCGTCAACCTATAGGATTTTTAGTTTTCCTAGTTTCTTCTCTAGCCGAATGTGAAAGATTACCCTTTGATTTACCAGAAGCAGAGGAAGAATTAGTAGCAGGTTATCAAACTGAATATTCAGGCATCAAATTTGGTTTATTTTACGTTGCTTCTTACCTAAATCTACTAGTTTCTTCATTATTCGTAACAGTTCTTTACTTAGGCGGGTGGAATCTCTCTATTCCATACATATTTATTCCTGAACTTTTCGGAAAAAACAAAACAGGTGGAATCTTTGGAATGACAATTGGTATCCTAATTACATTAGCTAAAGCTTATTTGTTCCTGTTCATTTCTATCGCAACAAGATGGACTTTACCTAGGTTAAGAATAGACCAACTATTAAATCTTGGATGGAAATTTCTCTTACCTATTTCCCTCGGTAATCTATTATTGACAACCTCTTCCCAACTTGTTTCACTATAACAGAGTAGTATATCATAGATTCATAACCTATATCAAGCAAGAGAAAGAAACATAAATTTATTCATGGATATCACGATATGTTCCCTATGGTGACTGGGTTCATGAATTATGGTCAACAAACAGTACGAGCTGCAAGGTACATTGGTCAAAGTTTCATGATCACCTTATCGCACGCGAATCGTTTACCTGTAACTATTCAATATCCTTATGAAAAATTGATCACATCAGAGCGTTTTCGTGGTCGAATCCACTTTGAATTTGATAAATGTATCGCTTGTGAAGTATGTGTTCGTGTATGCCCTATAGATCTACCCGTTGTTGATTGGAGATTGGACACAGATGTTAGAAAAAAACAATTGCTTAATTATAGTATTGATTTTGGAGTCTGTATATTTTGTGGCAACTGCGTCGAGTATTGTCCAACAAACTGTTTATCCATGACTGAAGAATATGAACTTTCTACTTATGATCGTCACGAATTGAATTATAATCAAATTGCTTTGGGGCGGTTACCGATGTCAGTAATTGAGGATTACACAATTCGAACAACTACAAATTTGACTCCAATTAAAATAGCTAAAAATAAACCCCTGGGTTCACGAACGATTACTAATTAATAAGATTCAGTTTTGATATAAAACATCCAAGCTTCTTTTATTTTGTTTGGTCAATAACTACAAATCATAACTATTGATTGGTTAGAATCACTTTTTTTTTTTTTCGAACGTATTCACATATCCGTAATGATTTTGAAATATATAATTCCGAATTCTTTCTTTGTACACAGAAGTCGGATTAATTTACTAACGGCGATATCTACATCAATCGACAACATATTAGCATTCAATTAAATTAGGAACGTCTCATATATAAGAAAAAATGGGGTAACCCCTTTTTCCTGGACCGTTCTGTACGGTCATGAAATATTTCGACTTATTTATCTCTTATTTTATACATAATGGATTTACCTGGACCAATACATGATGTTCTTTTAGTATTTCTGGGATCAGGTCTTATATTAGGAGGTTTAGGAGTGGTATTACTTACCAATCCAATTTATTCTGCCTTTTCATTGGGATTGGTTCTTGTTTGTATATCCTTATTCTATATTCTATCGAACTCCTATTTTGTAGCTGCTGCACAGCTCCTTATTTACGTGGGAGCCGTAAATGTCTTAATCATATTTGCTGTGATGTTCATGAATGGTTCAGACTATTCCAACGATTTCTATCTTTGGACCGTTGGGGATGGAGTCACTTCACTGGTTTGTACAAGTATTCTTTTTTCACTAATTACTACTATCCTAGATACGTCATGGTACGGAATTATTTGGAATACAGGATCGAACCAGATTGTAGAGCAGGACTTAACAAGTAACGTTCAACAAATTGGAATTCATTTATCAACAGATTTTTATCTTCCATTTGAACTCGTTTCAATAATTCTTTTAGTTGCCTTGATAGGTGCAATTACTATGGCGCGTCAGTACTAAATATTTAGAAATCCCAAACCAAATAAAAGAAAAAAATTCGGTCAAACTGTTGTTCATATTGAAATGAATCGAGATTCGTGAGGAGTTGGTCAATGATGCTGGAGTATGTACTTTTTTTGAGTGCTTATTTATTTTCCATCGGTATCTATGGATTGATTACAAGTCGAAACATGGTTAGAGCACTTATGTGTCTTGAACTTATACTGAATGCGGTTAATATCAATCTCGTAACATTTTCTGATTTATTTGATAGTCGCCAATTAAAAGGAGACATTTTTTCGATCTTTGTTATAGCTATTGCAGCCGCTGAAGCAGCTATTGGACCAGCTATTGTTTCATCGATCTATCGTAACAGAAAATCCATTCGTATTAATCAATCAAATTTGTTGAATAAATAGTAATATTAGATAGGGTATAATATTCAGCAAATTGGGATTACCATGTACGAACTCATATGATCTTGTTTGTTAAAACGTAATAAATCAAGGTTTCTTGGTCCTCTTTCATGAACAGATCCAGAAATAGATTGATTCAAAAAAATTCTGGTAAACCACTGATTCGTCTGGTGTCTAAAATATATGATTTATTTACCACAAATTTTACCAGATCGAAAATATATGACGTTAAAAATTTCTAGGTACAATGTCACATTCAGTAAAGATTTATGATACATGTATAGGGTGTACTCAATGTGTACGAGCCTGTCCTACAGATGTATTGGAAATGATACCCTGGGACGGATGTAAAGCTAAGCAAATTGCTTCTGCGCCAAGAACAGAGGACTGTGTAGGTTGTAAGAGATGCGAATCCGCCTGTCCAACAGACTTCTTGAGTGTCCGGGTTTATTTAGGGAATGAGACAACTCGCAGCATGGGTCTACCTTATTGATACTTTACATAAAACTCCACTCGAATCAATTTGATTCCTCTTTACCGACAAAAACCCGTACTTGGAATATATCGAGTACGGGTTTTTCTGGTCAAAGTGTATCTTGTCTTTACCACGAGTTATTTTCCTTGGTTAACCATAATTGTTGTTTTTCCGATATCCGCAGGTCTTTCAATTTTCTTTCTCCCGCATAGAGGGAATAAGGTGGTTCGGTGGTATACTATATGTATTTGTTTGCTAGAACTCCTTTTAATGACCTATGTGTTCTGTTATCACTTTCAATTGAACGATCCATTAATCCAATTGGATGAAGATTATGAATGGATAAATATTTTTGATTTTCACTGGAGACCAGGAATCGATGGACTTTCCATAGGACCCATTCTACTGACGGGATTTATCACTACTTTAGCTACTTTAGCGGCTTGGCCGGTTACTCGAGATTCGCGATTGTTCCATTTCCTGATGTTAGCAATGTACAGTGGTCAAATAGGATTATTTTCTTCTCGAGACCTTTTACTTTTTTTTCTCATGTGGGAGTTAGAATTAATTCCCGTTTACCTACTTTTATCTATGTGGGGTGGGAAGAAACGGCTGTACTCGGCTACCAAGTTTATTTTGTACACAGCGGGGGGTTCTGTTTTTCTTTTAATGGGAGTTCTGGGTATGGGTTTATATGGTTCCAATGAACCAACATTAAATTTTGAAACATCGGCTAATCAATCGTATCCTGTGTCATTGGAAATACTATTTTATTTTGGATTCCTTATTGCTTATGCTGTCAAATTACCGATTATACCCCTCCATACATGGTTACCAGATACCCATGGAGAAGCCCATTACAGTACATGTATGCTTCTAGCTGGAATCTTATTAAAAATGGGAGCATATGGATTAGTTCGGATCAATATGGAATTATTGCCCCACGCTCATTCTATATTTTCCCCCTGGTTGGTACTAGCGGGAACGTTGCAAATAATCTATGCAGCTTCAACTTCTCTTGGTCAAGTTAATTTAAAAAAGAGAATCGCCTATTCCTCCGTATCTCATATGGGTTTCACAATTATAGGAATTGGTTCTATAACCGATACAGGACTCAATGGAGCCATTTTACAGTTACTCTCTCATGGATTTCTTGGTGCTGCACTTTTTTTCTTAGCGGGAACAAGTTGTGATAGAATACGTCTTATTTATCTCGACGAAATGGGGGGAATATCCATCCCGATGCCCAAAATATTTACCATGTTCAGTAGCTTCTCAATGGCTTCTCTTGCATTGCCAGGAATGAGTGGTTTTGTTGCGGAAGCAGTAGTATTTTTTGGAATAATTACTAGTCAAAAATTTCTTTTTTTGCCAAAAATACTAATTACTTTTGTAATGGCAATTGGAATGATATTAACTCCTATTTATTTATTATCCATGTTACGCCAGATCTTCTATGGATACAAGCTATTTAATATGACAAACTCTTATTTTATGGATTCTGGACCACGAGAACTATTTGTTTCGATCTGTATCTTTTTGCCCGTAATAGGTATTGGTATTTATCCCGATTTCGTTCTATCGTTATCAGTTGACAAGGTGGAAGCTATTTTATCTAATTACTTTTATAGATAGTTTTTATGAAAAAGATAAAAAGTGAAAAAAGCTGCGTTAAAACCGTTTGCTGTACAACGAAAAAAAAAAAGTAAATTAGAATTGCAATCAGATGAATCTGGAGTTTTTTTGTTTGAGGCCCGTTTGATTTCAATTCAAATGGTCCTCAAACAAGAAAACTCGAAAAAATTTTTGTTAGATATGATGGTATAAAACGCTGTTTTTATGTATTCTTCAGATAGTTTAGTCAATTAGATATTAATGTGAATGAACCATAACTATGTAAACCTATTCCTAATAGATTGACTCCAAAATAACATATCCAAATTATAAGAAATCCGATAGAAGCCACAATTGCCGAATTCGCACCTTGCAAACTATGATTCGTTCTAGTATGTAAATAAATTGCGAATATAGCCCAGGTAATAAATGCCCAAATTTCCTTTGGGTCCCAATTCCAATAAGATCCCCATGCCTCATTAGCCCACACTGCCCCCGATAGAATACCTATGGTTAAAAAGATAAACCCTAGACTAATGACCCGATAACTCCAAAAATCTAATCGTTGAGTCAATTGATATTTGTGATAATTTGTAAATGAATCAAACGAAGTGTTTTGTAAAACACTGCGTTTTTCATTCAAGTATTCAATCTCACCAAAGAAAAATGACCTAATTAAGAAATTATTTCTTTTATCAAAAATATCGCTGTTTTTTCGAAACGTAATAACTAGAAGAGCAACTGATAATAATGACCCGCATAAAAGAGCTGCATAGCTCAATAACATCATACTTACATGCATCATTAACCACTGGGATTGTAGAGCGGGTACTAATATTATGGATTGATGCATTTCCGTTAAAAGACCCGAAGTAGCAAAGCCTTGGGTAAAAATGGCACTTGGCGCAGTTATTGCACTGAAATGATTTCTGTGGTTCCTAAAATATGGAACCATATGAATAATGGAGAAACTCCATGAAAGGAAGATTAATGATTCATATAAATCACTTAGTGGGAAATGACCCGAATAGATCCAACGAGTAACCAATAATCCCGTGATAGAGAAAAAGGTAGCTATCATGCCTTTTTCTGACGCATCACCTAGTTGTACCAGTTCGTGGACTAATAAGTTCATCAACTGAATTGTAATCACAACTGAAATAATCGAAAAAGATATGTGAGTTAATATATGTTCTAAAGTTGAAAATATCATAAAGGGGGTCCCTCAATTACAGAATTGAAATTGGGAATTAGATCCATTTATAGGATCTATTTTATTCCTTTTAGTAGATGATGCCGCCACTCGGACTCGAACCGAGATGCTCTAGCACTGCTTCCTAAGAGCAGCGTGTCTACCAATTTCACCATGGCGGCTTGCTTGAAATAATAATAGCCCATCTGCGCGCAATCGTCGAGATTGAAGGATTCAATGCAATATAGTTTAGTAAATTTGCGAATCAATGAATAAAAACTTTTCAAATCTCTATTTGAACGTTCAAAAATTTTTGGTCTCGTGGCAGGATAGGGTATCGGTTTCAACAACGGACTTTCGAGTACCATACCATAAGGAAGTTCTACTAAAATTGTCGGAACTTAATAGTTCTGTTCTGAGTGAAAGTAAGATATAACACTAAGAATTTGCCTTCTTTTTTTCATTTTTTTTTTTTAGGATTCCTTTTTTATGTGTTCGAAATTTCATCGCTAAATCCAAGGGATCTCTTTAACTATTTTGGTAGCTTGATAGAAGATTTTTGTTGAAGATTTTTGTTAATGAAAGGGAATTCTTATTAGGTACATAATTTATGTTAAGGTTTATCAAACCTGTTAGGCATTGATCCAAGCATATAACAAAGGTTGTCAATTTCTATTGCAACTGTACTGAGAAAATAGATTAATATATTTTCTATTTATCTTAGAGAAAAATTATCTATTTCCATTTTTCTATATTTTATAGAAAATTTTTTCGATTTTTAAAACTGAATTGATGGGGAAAATAACAATCCCCATCTCACGAATTAGAAAAATAGACTCTAATAAAAAAAGGGAAAACCTTCTTTCTAATTCCTTTTTTGTTAAGAATACAGTTTTTAGTACCCATTAGACAGAAAAATTCTTATTCGACATTACTACAAATGCCTGTTGTATCTCATATTGATGAATTCCAAAAATAAGTTAATGTGAATCATTTATCTTATAAATAATCCAATAATCCCATTTTTGGATCCATTCAATTTGCATTATTCCAAGGATTTATTACTTGTTTGTCGCACAAAAAAACTTTTTGACTGTCCGGTGGAAACTGATTTAGCTAAAGAAAAAGCTTTTACCGCGGCAAAATATCCCTTTTTCTTCCAAAAATTTTTACGAATACGTTTTTTTGATATAGAAGTACGTTTCTTTGGAACCGCCATTAAAAAATAAAGAAGTTACTTACTTTTATAGTTGTATGTGAAAGACATGTATTTTTTTATTTAAACGGATTGGAAAAAAGTATAGGATCCTCTATTCTATTTATTATCTATACTTATTCATAGATAATAGCTCCTCCATAACACCACATATAGTATTATCGCTAGGGATAAAAAAAAGATGATTTCTCTTTCATTTTTTTTTTTCACATCTATATTATATACAATGTCCAAATAAAGAATAATTCGTACTTATTGTTGAGACTTTTTTTATAGCCTCGTCGGAATCGATTTCATTTCAATCTATTTCTATAGTAAAAGACATAGAATTGGGTTCCTTTTGTAAGAACAAAAAGTTTCAATTCATATCTCTGTCTATTTATAAATCCATTTAATAAATAATTAGTTAATCTATTAAACGAGACATTTTTATAAGATAATCTTAGTAATCTCTTATTTCAATTCTATGTGAAGTGATGAGTATCATAGGATTTCCCATAGACATAAAAGTTTTTTTATTGGAATGGAAGCGAATCAATCAGTTTTATAATAAATTTGATAATAACTTAACTCCAAATAAACTAACTAGGCCTTTTTATTGTTTCTTGGTATTTAGTCGAGTTATTGGAGAGTAGTAGGATCCATATACCAATCAAGTACTCCTTACTTATTCATAGATAATAGCTCCCCCATAACATCTTGATATAACTCTTTTTCCTTACTATATGGATATATATCGTCAGAATAGTAGAATAAGGAAAAATATCATATTCTCTATCTTATCATTTGACTTTTTTTTTTCAATATCTGGAAAACAATGAAAATAATTCTGAATTAAAAAAAATTCTTTTCTTATGGAACATACATATCAATATGCATGGATAATACCTTTCCTTCCATTTCCAGTTACTATATCAATAGGGTTGGGACTTCTGCTCGTTCCAACGGCAACGAAAAATCTTCGCCGTATTTGGGCTTTTTTTAGTGTTTTATTGCTAAGTATAGCTATGGTGTTTTCGGCCGATCTGGCTATTCAGCAAATAAACGGGAGTTTTATCTATCAATATTCATGGTCTTGGACGATTAATAACACTTTTTCATTAGAGTTTGGATACTTAATTGATCCACTTACCTCTATTATGTTAATACTAATCACTACTGTTGGAATCATGGTTCTTATTTATAGTGATAATTATATGTCTCATGATCAAGGATATTTAAGATTTTTTGCTTATATGAGTTTTTTCAATACTTCTATGTTAGGATTAGTTACTAGTTCTAATTTGATACAAATTTATATTTTTTGGGAACTCGTAGGAATGTGCTCCTATTTATTAATAGGGTTTTGGTTCACACGACCAACTGCAGCAAATGCTTGTCAAAAAGCGTTTGTAACTAATCGTGTAGGGGATTTTGGTTTGTTATTAGGAATCTTAGGTCTTTATTGGATAACAGGTAGTTTCGAATTTCGGGATTTGTTCGAAATTTTAAAAAACTTGATCCATAATAATGAAGTCAATTCTTTATTTGCCGCCCTGTGCGCCTCACTATTATTTGTTGGTGCGGTTGCGAAATCCGCACAATTTCCACTTCATGTATGGTTACCTGATGCTATGGAGGGCCCTACCCCCATTTCGGCTCTTATACACGCTGCTACTATGGTAGCGGCGGGCATTTTTCTTGTAGCTAGGCTTCTTCCTCTTTTCACAGTCATACCTTACATAATGAATTTCATTTCTTTGATAGGTATAATAACAGTCCTTTTAGGGGCTACTTTAGCTCTTGCTCAAAGAGACATTAAAAGAAGTTTAGCCTACTCTACAATGTCTCAGTTAGGTTATATTATGTTAGCTCCAGGTATAGGCTCTTATCGAGCTGCTTTATTCCATTTGATCACTCACGCCTATTCTAAAGCATTATTGTTTTTAGGATCTGGATCAATTATTCATTCAATGGAACCTATTGTTGGATATTCACCAGAGAAAAGTCAGAACATGATTCTTATGGGTGGTTTAAGAAGATATGTTCCAATTACAAAAACCACTTTTTTCTTAGGTACACTTTCTCTTTGTGGTATGCCCCCTCTTGCTTGTTTTTGGTCCAAAGATGAAATTCTTAATGATACTTGGTTATATTCACCAATTTTCGCAATAATAGCTTGGTCCACAGCAGGATTAACTGCATTTTATATGTTTCGGGTATATCTCCTTACTTTTGATGGTCATTTACAAGTTCATTTTCAAAATTTCAGTAGTACTAAAAATAGCTCCTTCTATTCAATATCTATATGGGGAAAAGAAGTACCGAAACCACTTAACGTAAATTTGTTTTTATCAACAATGAACACTAACGAAAAAATGTCTTTTTTTTCGAAAAATACATATCAAATTGATAGAAATGGAAAAAACCGAATTCGTTACTTTAGTACTCAGTTTGGAAATAAGTACACTTCCATGTATCCCCATGAATCGGACAATACTATGCTTTTTCCGATGCTTGTATTGGTCTTATTTACTTTGTTCATTGGATTTATAGGAATTCCTTTCGATCAAGGAGTAATTGATTTGGATATATTATCAAAATGGTTAACTCCATCGATAAACCTTTTACATTCCAATTCCGGCGATTCCTTTGATTGGTATGAATTTGTGACAAATGCAATTTATTCAGTCACTATATCCTTTTTGGGGATATTTCTAGCATACATATTTTATGGGTCTGTTTATTCATCTTTTCAAAATTTGGACTTAATCAATTCGTTTGTTCGAATAGATT